TAGATTCCGAATATATGAATTGTGCTAAAGATTCAAAACCCATTTTTGGCTTTTTCGGTAAATAAATTGCGAAATGCTTTTCTAGAATGCCCAATATCTGTTTTACATCTTCTATGTGAAAATGTTCAATTTTCATAAGGCCTTCTGGACTGTTATTCAAAAGGTCTAATAATGTATATATATTGGACCTTAGAAGGCAATTATAGATCCTGGGAGGTAGTTCTGATTGGTCAATAAAAATGGATTTCAATGCTATTTTTTTTTTGTTTTTTCTTAGTTTAGCCAATTTCTCATGAAAGGTAAAAGGGGGTAAAGGAACCGTGTGTTCATTGTCCGCTAAATGTAAGTTTTCTTCTTCTGTATGTAAAAAAGGAATAAATAAATCAATCAAATTCCGGGAGGCTTCATGAAGTGCTTCTTTGGGAGTTAAACTTCCGTTTGTCCATATTTCAAGAAAGAGTATCTCTTGTTTATCATTCCCATTCCCATAAGAATGAATACTGTGATTGGCGTTTCGAACAGGCATGAATACAGCATCTATAGGATAACTTCCGCCTTGGAAGTTGTTATTTGGCGTTTTTATAAGATATCCGCGATTCCTCTCTATTTGTAATCCAATACACAACTCAATTGGTTCCGTCAAGCTAGCTATATGCTGTGTATTGTCAACGATTTCTACATAAGGCGGTAAGATTATATCTTGAGCAGTTACAGATCCAGGACCCCTGACACAAATAGCCGCGTTGCAAGTTCCATATAGATTACTTCTCAATACAATTGCTTTCAAATTCATTAAAATGTCATGGACCGATTCTTGAATACCTACTAGGGTAGAATACTCGTGTGGTATTTTCTCAGATTTTGCACGTGTGATACATGTTCCTTCTATTTCTCCAAGCAAAGCTCTTCGCATCGCAATACCTATTGTGTCAGCTTGACCTTTCATAAGTGGAGACAGAATAAAGCGTCCATAATAAAGACGCTTATTGTCTGCCTTTGATTCAACACACTTCCATTGTAGTGTCCGAGTAGATACTGTTACTTTCTCTCGAACCATAGTACTATTATTTGATCGGATCATTGAATCATTTTTTTCTCTTGTTTCTCTTGAAATCTCTTCAATTTTGATTTCTACACACGTCGTTTTTTCGGAGGTCTACAGCCATTATGTGGCATAGGGGTTACATCCCGAACGAAAGTTAATAGTATACCACTTCTGCGAATAGCGCGTAATGCCGCGTCTCTTCCGAGACCGGGTCCTTTTATCATGACTTCTGCTCGTTGCATACCTTGATCCACTACTGTACGAATAGCGTTTCCCGCTGCGGTTTGAGCAGCAAACGGTGTGCCTCTTCTTGTGCCCTTGAATCCACAAGTACCGGCAGAGGACCAAGAAACCACTCGACCCCGTACATCGGTAACAGTCACAATAGTATTATTGAAACTTGCTTGAACATGAATAACCCCCTTTGGTATTCTACGTGTATTCTTACGTGAACCAATACGTCCATTCCTACGTGAACCAATTCTCGGTATAGCTTTTGCCATATTTTTTCATCTCATAAATATGAGTCAGAGATATATGGATATATCCATTTCGTGTCAAAAAAGATCACCTCCCTTTTTGACTTTTCCGTCGGGTATTTTAACAAGTCTGATTACCCCTGTCTTTGTTTATGTCTTGGGTTGGAACAAATTACTATAATTCGTCCCCGCCTACGGATTAGTCGACATTTTTCACAAATTTTACGAACAGAAGCTCTTATTTTCATATTTGGCATTCCTCATCTTAATTCTGAATCTACTTTTTGGAAGAAAATAGGTTTCTTTACATTTTTCTTCTGGAAAAATATTCCCACGGAAGGAATGTTGAAGTTGATAAAAACACCTAATCTTTCGAATCCTTATTGCGAAGTCGATAAATTATACGTCCTCTGGTTGAATCATAACGACTTACTTCAATTTTGACTCTATCGCCTGGCAGTATCCGTATAAAACTACGTCGGATCTTTCCTGAAACATAACCTAGAATTATATCTTGATTATCTAAGCGAATCCGGAACATACCATTGGGAAGGGATTCAGTAATTAAACCTTCATGAATCCATTTTTGTTCTTTCATTCCAGGTAAAGCCTCCTTGAAGTATCAACTGATGGAGGAGGAACCATATTAGACAACCCGCCTCTTTTCTTTTTTTTTTCACGAATAATAAGTTTCGGATCCAATTCGGATATTAGAAGGATTACCATATATAACACAAAACTTCTCCGCCAATTCTTTCTAGTCGGGCCTCTCGGTCTGTCATTATACCTCGAGAAGTGGAAAGAATTACAATTCCCATCCCACCTAAAATTCTAGGAATTCGTTGGTAGTTAGAATAGATTCGTAGACCAGGCCTACTGATGCGTTTTAAATTTAAAATAGTTCTATAGGGCCTTTTCCTATTCCTTCTATGCCGTAGGGTTAAAACCAAAAAATCCTTTTTGGTTTCTTGATGTTTTCTCACGTTTTCGATAAAACCTTCTTGTAAAAGTATTTTAACAATATTTTCAGCGATATTAGTAGCTGCTATTCGAACCACTCTTTTTCTATCCATATCAGCATTTCGTATAGAGGTTATTATGTCAGCAATAGTATCCCTACCCATGATGAATTAAAATTCTTGGTGCTCCCAAATTTTGATATAATCAACATGTCTTTCTTGTTTTTTACTTATTTTTTATGAATTTGAATTCTTAAAGGCATATGCGTGACACACAATCTACTAAAAAATCTGAATATATCTCTTAATCTCTTTCTTTCAAATACCTTACTTTAACCATATGATGGTCTCATCTCATTTTATAATACCTTATAATACCTCCGGAGCTAATGAAACTATTTTAGTAAAATTTAACTGTCTCAATTCCCGGGCAATCGCGCCAAAAACCCGAGTTCCCTTTGGGTTTCCTTCTTGATCAATGACAACCGCAGCATTGTCATCATATCGTATTATCATACCGTTATCGCGTTTGAGTTCTTTACAAGTACGTACAATTACAGCTCTGACCACTTCTGATCTTGCTAGGGGCATATTTGGCACTGCTTCTTTGATCACAGCAACAATAACGTCACCGATATGAGCATATCGACGATTGCTAGCTCCTATAATTCGAATACACATCAATTCTCGAGCCCCGCTGTTATCCGCTACATTCAAAAGGGTCTGAGGTTGAATCATATCATTTTTTTAGAATCTATTCTTTCAATGCAAAGCAAAGAGCAAAGAAGAAAAAAAGAAATATTGTTTGTCCAAAGAAAGAAACCGGCACCTGCGATTGTTTTTTTATCCCCAAGACCTATTTCCTTTGATTCGTATTTTTTTATCCCGAAATAATGAATTGAGTTCGTATAGGCATTTTGGACGATGCTATTGAAATAGCTCTTCTGGCTATATTTTCTGTGACTCCGCCCATTTCATAAAGTATTCGACCTGGTTTAACAACAGCTACCCAATATTCAGGGGATCCTTTCCCCGAACCCATACGTGTTTCTGCGGGTCTTACTGTAACCGGTTTGTCTGGAAATATACGTACCCATATTTTTCCACCGCGGCGTGCATTTCGTGTCATTGCTCGTCGACCTGCTTCTATTTGTCTAGACGTGATCCAAGCAGGTTCAAGTGCCTGAAGGGCATATTTACCGAAAGAAATATGATTACCTCGATAAGATATTCCCTTCATTCTTCCTCGATGTTGTTTACGGAATCTGGTTCTTTTGGGGTTATAATTGATGCTTGGTTCTTAATTCCATCTCTACTACAGAACTGGACATGAGAGTTTCTTCTCATCCAGCTCCTCGCGAATAATAACAAACTTTTATTACTATTTTATTATTGATTTCTATATCTTGTTTTTTTAGATAACTAAACATATTAATATTTCTTTTAAAAATTTATAAATATTGTATTATTTTTTTTTAATGTTCTAACGAATCTTTATTTTGTTTTGCTTTTTATTTTATCCTATCTTATCCTATACTATTGGATTGACCAAAAATTATCAATCCAAGAAAATAAAGTTTTCGCGGGCGAATATTTACTCTTTTCGTCGCTATTTCAGTTGTAGGGTTAGCTCATGACTTTTCCCAACAGATGAATGAATTTGTCTATGGTTTGTTTCGCCATCCCGATCAATGAATCTGTTTTCAATAGATTTGGATTCACAGGTTCCATCGTTCCCATCGCTTCTTACTTAATGGTTAGGTCGGATTTCTACAATGGAGCTCATAATGAAATTTGTTCTTGAGCCAATTTTCTTAGTCTTTATTGGCTCGAAGCTCTTATTTTTTTTTTGTTCTAGGAACAGATTCATTTTATTTTTTACGAATCCGTATTAATGCTTTATTACACTGCTTTTTATTTTATGAGATGACTCATAGACCTTACATATTGTATGGAATTTTTTATCATTGGTTTTATTTTTTTCTCCCTTTCTTTCACCCTTCCATTTATCCACATCTTTCTTATTCGCTTCACAACTTAGAATCAGATTTCTTTTTCTTTTGTTTATGCAAAAAATCTTTCAGTTGCTACAGTGATATGATCGATATATCATATCTTGACTGGTTCTTTGGATCCAGATAATGCGAAGTGATGAGTTGGTCATTAGTTGTATAGTTAAGTTTAGTTATTAGTTTATACTAAGAGGCTCGTCTTTTTTTTCTTTAATCCTAATTCTAAAAAACCAACGAGTCGCACACTAAGCATAGCAATTATTTCAAAAGGTCAATTGAATTTTTATTCAACCCTATAGAATTAGAATTGTTCGTTTTGGTTTTGATTGAACAGAAAAATAAAAAGGAACGAATTTCTCATTTTTTTTGTCCCATCGCTGGATCGAAGGGAAAGACAAGTAAAGGTTTATTATTCCCCGTCTATAAATATCCAAATTTTAATGCCTAATACTCCATAGATAGTTCGAACTGTATAGGAACAATAATCGATTTTAGCTCGAATGGT